AAGACGCTATCGCTAAGTTAGCATTCTGGTCTTAATAAAATAAGTCCTACCCGGTCGTATCTGTCCCCTCTCTCTCTTGCTTTTGCATTGAAAATGACGGGGTTTATGCGAAAAACACTTCTATTCCCTTCCCTCTCAGGGTGCTTCTTCTATCCCCTTCCTTATTAGCGTATTCTTTGATTGACTATCTTCGACGAATAGTTTAGTTTGTTTATCAGAGAGTGGGTAGTTTACCAGGGAATAGGGTAAGGCATGCCAACTGAAGTGAGTTCCGAGCTTCTTTTCTACCAGTCCTGGATTTGCTTTCTTCGGTGAATCTACACTACAGTATTTGTTTCGTAATTAGTCGATTCTACTCATTTGATGATGCGGCGTATCGCCACTTTTTCAATCATAATTAGTCTATTCTCTCATCGGTGAATTCCCAGTCTCTCATTGAATGAGCGGTATTCCTCTATGGAAGCCTTTTTCCTCTTCGGACGAGAAAGATCATAAGATCAGACAAATCGTAGCTAGAGTGAAAGGAGACTGCAGCCGGGATCAACCGATCTCGCCTCAACCGGGCACAGAAGAGAACTTCCCTTTGCCAGGGCGTTTACGCGGCCATTCTTATAGTAAATGGAGTCGCCCCGAAAGCGGCCCTCTGTCGACGTTACTGACTGCACTGCCACTCGCTCACCCACCTTACTTAATAGGCTCGCTTCGTTGCTTAAAAGTCGTAGGCAGATGGATTTCCTTTTCTCATAAGAGAAGAGACTAGAAAAAATGGGTTTCTTTTAAAGAAGAGCTACTAGTGATACCTATTCATAAGGTAGCTTAAGTACTCCTCTTAATAGAGCAACTGGTGGTACCTAATTAAATAGAAGAAAGGAAGTGATAGTAGAAAGGATAACTAAGCGAAAGAAGCCTTTAGGCTGTAGCTTGTAAAGTACGTTTCTCTATTCTAGAACTTAAGGTTTCTACTATTTCAACGGCATCAACAGGAATGGAGTAAGGCGCTGCCGATACGCACCTGCAGAAGGCTGCTATCTGAATTCCGGCTTATTGACTTGCGAATAGAGAGAACTCCACGTCGTCCCTACGTATTCTGGGGACCGAGGAAGTGTATGGCTCTTCTGTCCCCATCGGTTGATATAAACTTGCTTTCTTCCTTATCACAACTAGCTGGCTAACTTCGATAAAGGGAGATCCTTCGAGAAAGAATGAAAAGCATGGGATGAAGGCTATGGCTACTCTTATCTTATATGGCTACCGTCAACAAGAAAACTGCCCACTCGCGGCACACTTTTTATATCTAGTAAAAGGCCAAGTATCATCGTTAAAGGCAGATCTACTAAAGGAGAGGAGCTTACCTACTCGATGTTATATGCTCGGGCTTCGGCTTCATAACTGCACTGGTTCGGGCCCTATATTAGCTGCCCGCCTCTATCATCTCCCAAATAAAGGTGCTTTTGAACGAGACCTACCGGCTTAGGGGCAGTTACTACTAAAATCAAATGGGTGTACCCGGAACGGGGTTCCGATCTCTAAATGGATCTGCTATAGCTACTCGATCTCGATCAAATGGCTTTGGATCTGTCTCTACATCTGGAATATCTCTAACAGGATATGGAACTCCATATCGATCTGAAACTGGAAGGGACGCTATTGGTGCTATCGGTACTGCTCTCGTTATCATCGGCAACTGACCGCTTTCCCTCTCACATCCTATTTCATGCATTTCAAGGGTTCCATCTAGGGATCTATGCGTCGCTTAGGCTGGTTCAATGCCCCGGGAGGAAAAAGTATTCGCTGGTCTTCGCTTGTAGAGTTGCATCACAACGGCTCTCTCCTGCCACCTTCATGTGGAAGGATAATGAATAAAGAAAGTTGTGTAGATCCATCCATTCCCTTTTATCCGTGGGAAGCTCAAGCTGACTCGGCCAAAATCAGTAGTCAAGGCAAACTGATAAGCCAATCGATCCAATAGAGATTTCTCCGGCCCGCTTCCTCAAGGAACAAGATGAAATAATGCTTTTGGTCTTCTGGCGAGGCTTTGGGGACCCTCACGATAGACACCATTGCTGGGGGCCTTCAATCGCAATTCTTTTAGATGAAATAGATGGCACCAAGCCGCGCACCAACTCTAGGGTTCAAAGGTGTCACCGAGATCTCACTATATCCGATCTTCTCTTACGACATTTCTTGTCCGATTTCCATGTCGAGTTTTAGGAAGGGTTTTCAAAATCACCGGTATATAAGATGCAAAAAGTCTGATCTGAAGGCACTCTTCAGAAGGGAAATTCAGGTGCTAACTTTCGTCGATATATAAGATGCAAAAAGGATCAATTGAAGGCGCTAGGGTGCTCCAGGGTCTTAAGCTTAAGAAGGGGCGGGTGGATTCCCGTGCCTGGATACGAAACTATAAGCTATGATGCGATCTCGAAAGCGCTAAGCTCCCCTTCCCTTGGATTTGGGGTGATACACCCGGTTGAATCACTCTCTTTCCCCTTTGTTTGGTGGCCTCCTTCCTTTCACGAGACACTATCTCACTTGCTTGAATGAAGACACCTTCTTATCTTACTCTTACGAGATTTCTAGTTGGACGAATCTCTCAAAACACCGGGGGATACCGATCCAATATACCGAGCAAAAGGGCAAGGGCAGACTATTGGTCTCATCTAAGAAGGTCAGAGTCAAGAAAAGAAGTCCCCAGCACGCAAAAGCCTCAGAGGCGCATCCGCGGGAAAGAAGGAAGTCTTGTCCTTTAATAAAGAAGAAATCGATCAGGCATGCAAGAGCCATGGAAGGCAGCATCTTTCTCGGAGTATCCACTAGATGGTAAAACCAAGGAAGACTTTACATCTACTCTTTTGTAAATCGGTAACACCGCTAAAAGTAGATTGATCGTGCTCTAATCAAGTAAAGATGCTCTAGAAGACCAGAATTATTCGTTTTAACGCGAGTTTGCTGCCGAAGGTCTAATCTACGCAAGGGTTCCAAAACTGGCGTTATCGGCCTCGCAAATGCCATGTTCTATTTGATACCACTATATTGACCCTTAGGAGCCAAAGGTAACATCGACCACAAATCGGTGACAGTGGAGAATCTAAGCGATCAGAAAAACCTATTATTGGAATACATGAAACAGGATATAAGGCTCTTAGGTGGGATTATGCTCAAAGCTCAAGAGATTAATAGGTCTAACTATAGCGTGGATATAGTGTCCAAATTGACCGTCCCCTCACTAGCTCTTACTATCTTTCGTACACGCTATTATGATGATAAAAAATTTCCTATTTATAGACCTTCTATGAACGAAGATTACTTTATTAGGCGTGGATATTATGGTGGCCATGCCGATGCATATATCCCATATGGTGAGAACCTCTACTATTATGATGTCAACTCCCTTTATCCGTTCATAATGAAATCATTCCCAATGCCAGGTGGTAAACCTGTATGGCATGGTAAATTAGAAGATCGTGACTTAGACGACTTATGTGGGTTTATTGAAGCTTATGTCGAGTGTCCTGCGAATATGAAAAGACCTTTCTTGCCATATAGGGATTCCAAGAAGACTCTCATCTTTCCTACAGGTCAGTTCGTGGGAGTATATTACTCCGAAGAATTAAAATATGCACGGGATCTAGGTTATACAATAATTCCTCTAAAAGGCTACTTGTTTAATAAAATGGATAGCAGTCCATTCGAAAGCTTTGTTTCAGACCTCTTTGAGAAAAGACAAGAGGCAAAGAGAAATGGGAATGACGCTATGTCATATATTTACAAGATTTTTTTGAATTCTCTGTATGGGCGATTTGGGATTAATCCAGAATGTAATGTTACTGTCATATGTGATTACGAGCAATATACGAAGTTGATCAAGGAGAAGAATATCAAAGATGGAGATAAGCTTAGCGAATATCACTATGTAGTGACATACAGCACTAATAAGGAATTGGATGACACAGAATGGAAACCTCCTAAGTTATCCGCAGTCCAATTGTCAGCTGCAATCACAGCATGTGCTCGAATCTATATGTATCCATTCACCTCAAGAGAGGATTGTTACTATACCGACACAGACTCAGTTGTGCTAGGGAATCCACTACCCGAAAACTTGCTCTCAGAGACTGATTTAGGCAAGTTCAAGTGCGAATATCTTGTCAAGAAAGGAATCTTCTTAGCAGCTAAAAGTTATAATATTCAGACTCAAGACGGACGAAGCATTATCAAACAAAAGGGAATTAGCAAATCATTGGTTGATCAAGAATGGTTTGAGGACCAATATGAGGATATAGAGAAAACCAAAGAGGGTCATGTCACATCGCCCTTCAGTATCGATTGGGATAAATGGGAAATCGGTGAAAAGACAACCAATGTCAAACTTGGAGTCCATCTCGGGAACAAAAGATACCCTGTCTTTAAGAATCAACATTGATGATACTGAAACCAAACTCAGAGTAGAAGTGATAAAACTAAAAGAACAAAATGCTGAGAAAGATAGAATAATAGAGAGACTACAGAGTCAGTTTGAAACTGATGTGAAAGAAGATGTACAGGAAGAAGTGAAAGCAGATGGGCTCATGAGCTCGAAAGCCTACTCAGAGAGCAATAGAGTAATAGAGAGAGTCAAAGAAAGAAAAGTTCCCCCTTGAAAGTACTTGCAAAGGCCAAAGGCCAAGTAAAATACACACTCAGTACTTGACAACGTGTTTTCCCATCATCCTATCATGTGCGGGTGAACCAGGCGCTAGGATCTAAAGAGTTGGGACTGGAGGAACTCCCAGAACGACCACTGCTTGGTTGCATTAACTGTTAAAAATCGCCATGTATGCGCCAAACTCCTCTTCCCTATACGGCTCACGATGAACACGATCTGAGGCTTGGGAACGAGTTAGGTCGTTAGCCCGTGGACTAGCCTCTTTTGCTAGCACAGGTACGCGGCTGGCACATCCATAGTGGTCTGAAAACCTTGCACAACTGTCGTAACATAAGAAAGAGTAGACACTTGGGTTAGACTCTCGATGGTTTTAGCACTGACCTTGACTGAATGCATTGGCTCATCTGGCCCTGAACGGCTCGAAAGTGATCATGTTCAGACTGCCCGGAGCCGGGTATACAAAGGTTGGTTTGAATGAACGTAGCTTAATTAGTGTACGCTCACGTTTGCATTCACCTGGGTTAATCACGCGAGGGATTTGTGAGTATTCCCTTTTCTGAAAACTCTCACGAGACTATAACTCGTCCACTAGGGTAGCCTAGGGGTTTAAAGGCTTAGTGCATATGCTAAATGCACTCGTAACACCTACGAAAAGGAGTTGTTTATCTCCTATGGCAGAAAGGAGAGAGTTAGTTACCCATTGAAGAAGAGCAGAAACAAGAGAAGGAAGTAAGAATGTACTCTACTGTTAGGTAAGTAATCACCACATACACTACAGGAATAAGAATAGAAGGAGGTAAGAGAAGAAATACCATGAGGATTGACTAATTTCGTCAATCTAATATTAGAAATTACAGCATTATCGCTCGTCCTTTGACTAACCTTCTCAAAAAGGAAGGATTCCTATGGGGACCTGAAGCTACTCAAGCCTTTATTGATCTCAAGTCTATCTTCTGCTCCTTTGAATGAAAAGAGGCCGTTCTTTATACCTTTGAAAAGTCGTTTTGTTGCCCATATCCCTGATGGGAAGGAGAGGTAAGGACTATAAAAAGGGAAGTACTTACTATTTGAGCTTTCAAACTCTAGGTCGGTCGTTAGCTCTTTCTTTCAACTCGAAATATCGTAAGAGAAGAGACGCCGTATATTTTTTTAAAGCCCCAATCTAAGGGGCCCCTCTCTGATAAGGAAGGAAGCGAAAGAATCTCAATTTGATGACAAATCTGGTTCGATGGCTGTTCTCCACTAACCACAAGGATATAGGGACTCTATATTTTATCTTCGGTGCCATTGCAGGAGTGATGGGCACATGCTTCTCAGTACTGATTCGTATGGAATTAGCACGACCCGGCGATCAAATTCTTGGCGGGAATCATCAACTTTATAATGTTTTAATAACGGCTCACGCTCCTTTAATGATCTTTTTTATGGTTATGCCGGCGATGATAGGTGGATCTGGTAATTGGTCTGTTCCCATTCTGATAGGTGCACCTGACATGGCATTTCCACGATTAAATAATATTTCATTCTGGTTGTTGCCACCAAGTCTCTTGCTCCTATTAAGCTCAGCCTTAGTAGAAGTGGGTAGCGGCACTGGGTGGACAGTCTATCCGCCCTTAAGTGGTATTACTAGCCATTCTGGAGGAGCAGTTGATTTAGCAATTTCTAGTCTTCATCTATCTGGTGTTTCATCCATTTTAGGTTCTATCAATTTTATAACAACTATCTCCAACATGCGTGGACCCGGAATGACTATGCATAGATCACCCCTATTTGTGTGGTCCGTTCTAGTGACAGCATTCCCACTTTTATTATCACTTCCGGTACTGGCAGGGGCAATTACCATGTTATTAACCGATCGAAACTTTAATACAACCTTTTCTGACCCCGCTGGAGGGGGAGACCCCATATTATACCAGCATCTCTTTCGGTTCTTCGGTCATCCAGAGGTGTATATTCCCATTCTGCCTGGATTCGGTATCATAAGTCATATCGTTTCGACTTTTTCGGGAAAACCGGTCTTCGGGTATCTAGGCATGGTTTATGCCATGATCAGTATAGGTGTTCTTGGATCTCTTGTTCGGGCTCATCATATGTTTACTGTGGGCTTAGACGTTGATACCCGTGCCTACTTTACCGCAGCTACCATGATCATAGCTGTCCCCACGGGAATCAAAATCTTTAGTTGGATCGCTACCATGTGGGGCGGTTCGATAAAATACAAAACACCCATGTTATTTGCTGTAGGTTTCATCTTTTTGTTCACCATAGGAGGACTCACTGGAATAGTCCCGGCAAATTCAGGGCTAGACATTGCTCTACACGATACTTATTATGCGGTTGCACATTTCCATTATGTACTTTCTATGGGAGCCGTTTTTGCTTTATTTGCAGGATTTTACTATTGGGTGGGTAAAATCTTTGGTCGGACATACCCTGAAACCTTAGGTCAAATCCATTTTTGGATCACTTCTTTCGGGGTTAATCCGACCTTCTTTCCCATGCATTTCTTAGGGCTTTCGGGGATGCCACGTCGCATTCCAGATTATCCAGATGCTTACGCTGGATGGAATGCCCTTAGCAGTTCTGGCTCTTATATATCCGTAGTTGGGATTCTTCGTTTCTTCGTGGTCGTAACAATCACTTCAAGCAGTGGAAAGAACAAAAGATGTGCTCCAAGTCCTTGGGCTCTTGAACAGAATTCAACCACACCGGAATGGATGATACAAAGTCCTCCAGCTTTTCATACTTTTGGAGAACTTCCAGCTATCAAGGAGACGAAAAGCTATGTGAAGTAAAAGAAGAAAAGGTCGCCGACTGCTACTAAGAACCTAACAGAGCTTTTTCTATTCCTATTACTATTGGCAATGTTACTATTAGCGATGCATTGTGTGACTTGGGAGCTAGCATATCATTAATGCCTTATTCCTTATGCCAAAAGCTAGATATAGGGACTCTTACTCCTACTCCTATCTGCCTTCGCCTTGCGGATCGTTCTTTTTATGTTCCAGTCAAGGTTGGCAAGTTTTATATTCCTACTGATTTCTTTGTGCTGGAAATGGATGAGGAGAAAGAGATCCCTATTATTCTAGGCAGGCCATTCTTAAAAACTACTAGCGCATTAATGAGTTGCAAGAATGACTCTATCGAGTTTGAGATAGGAGGCGAGACTATAGTGTTTCATATGGGAAAAGCATGTAGTAGGCCTAGGGACGCATTAGACTGTGACCTGATTGATTGGCTCGATAACTATCCTTATGAAACACTAACCCCTCGAGAGCGAGATGTTTCGTATGCCGAAAGTGCAGGGAGCTCATGCGCAGATCTGCTCTTGATGGATGGAGACGAATCGGAGGAAGTAGACGAGGAAAAAGACCAAGGTAAGGAACCTTGCGCGGCAGAGCTCAAGGCTCTACCCGCAAGTCTAAGGTACGAATTTCTAGGTCCAGACTCTACTTCGCCTGTCATTGTGAACGCTGCCTTGAATGAAAGCCAAACGTTAAAATTGCTAAATGTGATTAGAAAATACAAAAGTGCCATAGGATACACGATTGATGACTTGAAAGGCATAAGCCCAGATATCTGCATGCATAGGATTAGGCTAGAAGATAACGCTAGGCCAACCCGAGAGAGGTTGAGGCGTTTGAACCCGCGAGGTGGTTTTCAAGGAAATCACCAAGCTAAGGGAAGCGGGAATCATCTATGCCGTTCCCGACTCTGAATGGGTCAGTCCCATCCATGTGGTTCCGAAGAAAGGAGGCCTAACGGTAGTTAAGAACGATAAAAACGAACTCATCCCCACACGCACCGTCACGGGGTGGCGGATGTGTGTTGACTACCGGAAGCTGAACCAGGCCACAAGAAAGGACCACTTTCCCCTTCCCTTCATCGATCAGATGTTGGAGAGACTCGCGAACCACGAATACTTCTGCTACCTGGACGGGTATAGCGGGTTCTTTCAAATCCCTATTCACCCCCTCGACCAAGAGAAGACTACCTTCACGTGCCCTTATGGAACCTACGCCTATAGAAGAATGCCTTTCGGGCTGTGCAACGCCCCAGGGACATTCCAGAGGTGCATGATGGCCATCTTCTCAGATTTTATCGAAAATTCAATGGAAGTATTCATGGATGACTTCTCGGTCTATGGTTCATCGTTCGACGACTGCTTAGATAACTTAGCCAAGATTCTAGAAAGATGCGTTGAGACGGATTTGGTTCTAAACTGGGAGAAATGCCATTTCATGGTGCAGGAAGGGATTGTCTTGGGACATCTTGTTTCCCACAGAGGAATAGAGGTTGATAAGGCTAAGATCGAGGTAATAGAAAAACTCCCACCGCCGAGGGACGTGAGGGGGATCCGTAGCTTCTTAGGCCACGCCGGTTTTTACCGACGTTTCATCAAGGATTTCTCCAAAATCGCGAAACCCCTGACTGACCTCCTACATAATGATGTAGCCTTTGTTTTCGATGATGCCTTCCTCCGGGCGTTCGAGACGCTAAAGACAGCGCTCGTCTCGGCCCCCATTATTCAGCCACCAAACTGGGGACTACCCTTCGAACTTATGTGTGACGCCAGTGACTATGCCATAGGAGCAGTTCTAGGGCAAAGGGTAGACAAGAAGCTGCATGTCATCTACTACACGAGCAAGGTCTTAGACCAGGCTCAGGCCAACTACTCGACAACTGAGAAGGAGATGTTAGCCATTGTCTATGCCTTCGAGAAATTCAGGCATTACTTGGTAGGATCTAAAACCATCGTCTACACGGATCATGCCGCCATCAAGTACTTAATCTCCAAGAAGGAGGCGAAGCCGAGGAAGCCGAGGCTCGGTTCTCTTACTCCAGGAATTTGACATAGAAATCAAGGATAAGAAGGGAGTAGAGAATTTAGTCGCTGACCACCTGTCGAGATTAGAACCGTTAAGAGAGGGAGCTCCAAGTAAGGGACTATGCCTCAGATGATGGATCAGCCATCAGCTGTTGGTCTGCGAAGAGGAGTCCTCGGTTATTAACCAAGCTTCGGTAATAATGAGTATCAAAAGTGGATCCTGAAGGAACTTCAATTGACAAGCCCTGATAATATGTCATCCCTAGCTTAGTAGGAGACTCCACAAGCTTCCTTGAGTTAGGTGGTGTTGGAGACTCAGCATTGTCACTGCTATTGTTGTCTTGGCAAGTTCTTCGCAACTCATCAAGGAAGTTTGGTGTTAAACTTGGGTCTGGTCCTCCTGTCCCCTGGAAGTTGTTCAGGCGAGTTTGAATGAAGTCACATCCAATCTTGCCAATGTTATGTGCTCCTACGAAAGAGGGAGGGAAAAACAAAGATAAATAATGTATTGCGAACTGATACAAAGATAATTGAAAAAGGTGGAGTCCATACCTAGGAGGCTGACAGTTTCTCTAGAGTCAAACCCTCTAAGTGAGAACAAGTGTAATGTTTGAGTGATGTTATCATCTGGCTTCGGAATTTCAGCCATAGCCGTATCGAAGTATGATCTTGTACTATCAAGTCTTCCTGTGAACACAGGATAAAAAGGGCCACCTGCCTGGCAGTTCAAAAAGTAGTGGGTACAAGTCCAGGTAACATTTCGTTATCAAAAAAAAAAAAGTCCACGTAACATTTCAGTCAGTACTTAAGAATTTTAATTAGCTTGGAAACGGAAAAAGGTACTTACTAATGATCATTATATTTAAATATTTCAAATTTACAGTTAAATGTTCATTTGGATAGATATTTTCATCATAACCAACCAACAAAACAAAGAAGTCACATTATACAAAATATTGAGCTCCAAAAGAAATTATACCCAAGAGTAGCAATAGGCATCATATTGGAAAGGAAAAAAGGAAACACTGTAGAAGTAGGAATGATCCATACCATATGAATGCTATTCATAGTAGCAAGCACAAGAATGTCAGCGCAGGACACCACACCAGGGCAAGCCCTTTCTAGTTCCTCTTTGATCCTGTCAATTTTGTCAAAACCTTTCAAGGTTTTGTTAGGAATGGCCTGCCTCTCAATTGATTTATTACTGTTCCCATTGCTGTCATCTAACATAACTGAAGCATCGCAGCCCTATATGTTTAACAATGAAAACAGGATGCCTTGATTAAAATCATAATAGACACAATTTGGCCTATTGTGCCTACATTCAATCACTAATTCCCAACTTTATGCAAAAGTGAAATTGCACAGAGTAAATTCTGCAGACTAGAAAACAGTACACTAAGAAAGTCATATGTAGGAACATTTAGCAGAATGTATCATCACGATCAACCTTGCAAAAGTTGATAGTCAAACTCACCATCACATAATCATTCAATGAAAGAGATAACTAGAATGTAACTAGGCCTGACACAGTCTGATAGCAATATATCTGAACAAGCAAGCGCCCATACACATTTATGCAAATCAATTAACTCATATCACTAATAGCTAATTAACAGGACTGATTCTTCAACAACACAAGAACCAACTGCACCAAAGCCCTAATTAACTCATACATCAATCAAATTACATCAACAATGAAATCAATCACAACATCCGGTGATTTGTGTATGCAAACAACATGCAGCCCTTAGTAACACACAGTCTTCATTCAAATCAAGAAGTGAAATCAAGCAAAACAATGAGTTTCAACAATACAGCAAGATTTCAATACACAAGAAGCACCAAGACTGCATCCTCCAAGGAACAAAACCTACCTCGATGAAGCAATCATGGAAAAGAAGCCGAAGCAGCGCAGCCGTTGTGTCCTTATGCTCGTTCAGAATCTCTCTCATTGTATTCCTAACGATGATCTCCGCATTGGGACATGTATTGCCATAGTAACCGTAACTGAGACCGCTCGGGACCTGGTCAACTTTCTTCTCCTTAAACCTTTCTAGACCGCTCTCCGACGCCCTTCGCCCCTACTTACTAATAGAATGAATCAGAAACAGGAATTCATTAAACCTGCTTCCTTACCCAGGGGTAGATAGTTTAGGACCAACTTATCGAACACCAAATCTCTCAACCACAGGACAAAGGTAACACTCCTCAGATCATCTGAATCAGTTCACTTCCTTGCTTCTCTTATGTGACCTGGAGGAGATGGAAACGGGAATTCAACTGCTTCTTTGCCGATCAGCGGAGCAGGAACAGCATAGCTTACACTCACGCCCACTTACTTCAATCTCCAAAGCTATAAGTGAAGGAAGTTAGCATAGGTGAAGTTAGCTGTGCTACTGGTCTTGAGGCTGTTAAGCCCTAATGTTGGATCTAAGGCAAAGAAGACTAGTTCCCTAATTACGGATTGGATCCTTAGCAGCGGCATAGAGGAAGGCATCAGAATTCCCTACTGCTCACCCCCTCAACGAGAGAAGACCCCGCCTTCGGGCTTATTTATTACTCGCATACCTTTAGCTACATGAGGTTATGCGTATATCTCGAAGAGGAAAGAATCAGACTCACAAACCTACCTAGCTACATGGTGTTATGTCTCTTTCAGACCCTCACTCGTGATACCTCACAGGCATCACTCGTTCCCATAAGGTTAGGAAAAGGCCAGTAAAACCAATCATTCGGCAAGGCCTTAGTAACTCCGATCTTATGGCTATTTAACTGCCTTCCCCGCAGCTAGGGATCCGACTCTGGGGAACTAGTCTGACTCTTCACTCGAATAGAGGGAAATGGGGCTGAAAAGCCTGCCTAGGAAGATACCGGTCACTGGGATAGCACTATATATGCTCGGTCCGGGCTTTATTATAACTGGGATTAGAGAAGGTATCGATGCTTTTTTAAGTAGCAGAAGTGGTGGGTAAGCCTTGGCTTTTGTTGTGACTCTTGCTGTTGTTACGCGGAAAGCTGTCGTAGCTGTCGTCCCGGCTGCAGTATTCTAAGTGGCTAGCAAACCAACCAGTCTTTCTTTACCTTAGCGTTTGAGGGCATTCCCCTTGGAGTGGGATAGGGATAGGTTACTTGTTAAATCAGTTTAGTGCTTCTTTCTTCCAACTCGCTTCTAACAGCCTTTGAAGAAAGGAACCCCGCTTCTCTAGCAGCAGAAGGAAAGCAGTGACTCAGTTCGAAAAGGTGTGATAAAAAGAGCAATGACTCGTTTTTCACTCTAACTTGGATATGGTTTACCTGGGATCTTAGGATCCAAGGACTTAACGGCGCCTAGGTCTTTCACGTCTGATGCGAACTTCCTTCTCACAGGGAAGCCTTCCAATGCGTTTCTTTCACCAGTGGGTGTGACCTCTGATTTGGTCTACCTGTCTTAGGCTGCTAAGCCGGGCATTTAGGTTCGCTTAAGGCTGACTTCTCTTTCCTTTCAACCTTTTTCCGTTTATACGCTCGAGAACTGCTATTAGGCACAGGGCGCCCCACTCGTGTTGATACCTCCCAGGTGATAATATGCTCGCCTAGACTAATGGTAGGGAGAGGGAACACGAAGTTCATATATTCTCTTATACTATGCATTCCTATATTTGTTATTCCCATTAGCAACCCCCCCTGTCGGGGTGCCCCCCCTGGGCTGGGGTCGGGTGTTACGCCGAGTACGACAAATAAGGAACAAGAGCAACTACAAAAGAAAGACTGGGCTTCCCTCGTTAATAGCTACGGAATCCGAGTTTGCTTTCTTCTAGTCGGCCCTTAGCTCCAACTGTAGGAATATGAGTAAGAAGCCCTTTCAGACACGTTACTCCTTTCTATGCCAATGCTATCCTTAGCTGCTGGAAGAGTCGTTTGTTAGCCTTTCTAGTGGATCTAGGGCTTCCCTTAGGCCGTATAACCGGGATTCAGATCTTCCTAGACCTGTCTTTAGATCGAAGCTTTGGTTCCTAGTTATAGATTCCTAACTTTCAGTCCTGGAAGAATGCCTAGCTGTTAGAGTCTTGGCCCGGGAATACCTGTGAGTTAACTTACCGAGGGCTCTTAATATTAAAGATATAAAAACGATAGGGCCTCAAAGGCCAATTAATCGTGCTTTAACCTGCATTTCTGCTACTCTATATTGATTTCTTTCTGAACGGCTCTCGTAAACGGAGTCAACGACTTAAAACGAAAGCAAGAATTAATGGGTCCCTTACCCCGCGGTCTTTTATTAAAATATATTCTTCGTTAAACTGACTTGAATGGGCCAAGACACGAATGGGACTAAACTTCCGAAGAAAGGGGGAGGGGCGCTCCTTCTTGATAGGGACTTCCGCGAGGAGAGAAGCAAGGTAGCGGGTCTCAGATCTCTAACTAACTACTTATTCCTTAGCTGTTGAAGCTAGGGACTTGTTGGTGAATGGGTTTCACCTCCGTTTCTGCTACTATTCTATTCGAATAATTCCTTTTTCGGTTTATTGGAATGACTGCTTTAGAGTTGGGATTCGCATCCCCGAAAGGCCTAACAGTAACAGCCTGTTCTTCCCACCTTCCCTCTTGTGAGGCCCCAGTATAGTAAAAGTTTAGTAAGGAAAGTTAGCTAACACCGGAGTGGGCGATCTAACTGATTGAAAAATTTTCCCCTATCATCGGGCTAGAGAGCCTGTGGAATAAATTTTATACGATAGCTCCAGATGGGACTCTTCCTTCGCCGCCCTTAGTTCCTTAAGTTGATATCCCTTAGAAAGACCCCCTATTCTATAGTAAAAGTAGGGATATCAGCTTGCGCATGCGTTAAGAAAATAGTTAGCTTGCCTATTTTGAACCGAATATGACAGCCTCCTGCCAAAGGGACAGGATCGGCGGAAGAAAAAATGACAGAGTAAGATAAGAAACCCCACAATGAGAGCTATTAGCTTAGCTGGAGTTTTGCTTGGTCGGCTGAGTACGGAACGCTAGCTCTCTCTACTTTAACACTTCGTTCACTGCTGGCGCGGAGTAAGACATGCCACCTTAATGCACTAGCCAGTTAGAAGGATTTGAACTTTTACCGAACCGGCCTTCGAGACGAAAGGAACGAAAGCAGACAACATGAGTATGCTACTTAATGCGAGAATGCATTATAAGGGTTTGTCATGTTCCTACTCCAACTCCTGTGAGAATGGCCCTCCCCACTACAGACTACGCTCGGAAAGTCGGTGATAAGCAAGAAGAGAAGAATTTTAGAAAAGAGAAGCCCCGAGAAGTACTTCACTTAGCCTTTCTCTAGTAGTTGGGTGAGTACTCTCATACTCATACTAAGCCCTAGTTTCCGGCTATTCCGAATGCTAGCTTTCTTTTAGTAGAGCGGGGGGACACTTAAATGACTTATCCTGGGGCTATAAACTACTCATACTAGGAGCAATGGCCACTAGGAGGACTTACACTCATACTTAGATTACTGGGAGAATCAACGGGGAAAAAATTCTATTAGATGATATTACTCCCAGGCTATTACATCCTATATATAGCTTGCTTTTGAAAAAGACTCCTTTTTGCCATTTTCCATAGTAGTACTTCCTTATTGCTAGCCCCAGATCGGAGGGAAAGAGTGTTGTAACCGAAGTTCGGCAAGAATCTCGCCAACAAGGGATTCGATTCTCTTTTACGCTAGGTGAGAGATAAAAGTTGATTGCAGGTGAAGCCTTAGTTGTCGCTGGTGGTAGAGGATAGGATTTGAGGTGGCCTGTGAACGGTGAATAAAAAGAGATTGAGAAAAAGCTTACGCCCAAGGATTCCCGTGCTTTCTGTTGGTCAACAACCAACGGAAATTTCTACAAGTCTTTCCTTCTTTTTGTTGGGGAGCAGTCAAAGAATGAACCAAACCAAATGATTGTTCTAGAATGTCTATTCCTCACAATTGCTCCTTGTGATGCAGCGGAACCATGGCAATTAGGATCTCAAGACGCAGCAACACCTATGATGCAAGGAATAATGGACTTACATCACGATATCTTTTTCTTCCTCATTCTCATTTTGGTTTTCGTCTCACGGATCTTAGTTCGCGCTTTATGGCATTTCAACTATAAAAAAAATCCAATCCCGCAAAGGATTGTTCATGGAACTACTATCGAGATTCTTCGGACCATATTTCCTAGTATAATCCCGATGTTCATTGCTATACCATCATTTGCTCTCTTATACTCAATGGACGAGGTAGTAGTAGATCCAGCCATTACTATCAAAGCTATTGGACATCAATGGTATCGGAGTGCGCCTCTTCACGAGGGTGATTAAAGTGCAACGAAATGCCTTAAAGTGGAATATGGTTCGCGAAGCATCTGGCTTACCGGTAATCTCCCATTCCCGGCGTCGAGAGACTTTAATAACTATAGCATGCCATAAACGGGGAGTTGAGGTGGTTAGACCTATACCCCGAAATGCTCCCAGCATAGGAGCCTATGATTCCATTCTTGTTGTTGCTGGAGGTACACATCCCTCTTATCGGTGTGGAGCGATATACGATAAATAGATGCTCAGCCTGCAATGTCCGATAACTAAGCTGAAGTAGTGAATCTATCGGCACCATAGCAGTGGCATACAACTTTGGACCTAATGGCCGGCCCAGTAACCTTTCGGAATGAGGGATCCCCGTTGGAAACAACCACGGTAGTAGTTGCGGAACTACTGGGCCGGGAGAGGGCAACCTCTTGTTCTTGCTCCTCTTCTTCGCTTCGGGTACGGAGGTCCTACGGTAGGTAACAGCAGGCACAAGCAACTTGACCGAAGGGGACCAGCGCTTCTACTCCTCCAGCGAAGCGAGGAGTCGTGAACGGTGGGAGGTCATAGAGAATTGACCTATTCATAGAGTGATCCTATGATCGATACAGGATATAGACTATCTCTTTCTTTTTTTTTCTAAAAAAAGAAGGGTGACTCAACTTCTCAGCTAGAGTTGGGGGTGGGACCTGTTGGCATAATGCGCGCTGGAACGTGGGAATTCGAGGTCTCATGAACTACTACTAAAAACCTACTTTGTTCGTGGGCAAACGATATCCGGGCAGGCCTATGGATGGATCCTTTTAGATCTACGGGCCGGCCGGCCCCGGCCGTTCACATGAGCATAGGGAATCTATACTCGAGCGTTCAACTGGGCCCCTGACAGGATAGGTGAGGAATCACTCTGGATCTGATCTATTGGGGCCTACAACTTCGCCGAGCCGACTAGCACCCCTTTCCTTCCCCACTGCGCATTTATCGAACAAAGACGACGAGGATAGAATTCGCTTTATGTGGTGAACTGGTCGTCCCATACCTTCTGCGCCTCTCATGTGTGTGGAACCAGGTCTTTTTCGGTTCCAGCCTCCCCCTCTCCTACTTAGTCGAGCTATCTTTTAACCTCTCATACATAGGGTAGGTAGGGCTGGGTGAGAAACGGTCCCCTCTTGCCAATAAACCCGGCCTTTGATTCCCCTTACTCATAAAGGGTCTTACGGTCGGGAGAACTACCTAACTAAAGAAAAATAGTGCTCTTTCTAAGAGTAGGCGTGGAGAGCTTTTTGCGGGGAAACTTGCAAGTAAAGTTTGGGGGGAGGCGGGCGTCGACCCAACCTTATGAGTATTCGGACTATAACAGTTCCGATGAACAGTCACTCACTTTTGACAGTTATACGATTCCAGAAGATGATCCAGAATTGGGTCAATCACGTTTATTAGAAGTGGACAATAGAGTGGTTGTACCAGCCAAAACGAATCTACGTATTATTATAACATCCGCGGATGTACTTCATAGTTGGGCTGTACCTTCCTCAGGTGTCAAATGTGATGCTGTACCTGGTCGTTTAAATCAGACCTCTATTTCGGTACAACGAGAAGGAGTTTACTATGGTCAGTGCAGTGAGATTTGTGGAACGAATCATGCCTTTACGCGTGCGCCCGGAAACATAGGCCGACTGCTGAGCCCACTCTGGCTCAGCCGCACCACCCGGGGTGCGAGCCACCCGAGAAGCAAGCTATTACAG